GTAGTTCTTCCGCTTCCAGGATAAATTCCCCTGCTTGTGCCTCATAAAAAGAACTAGCAGGTTGGTGAATCATAACCCTGATGATATTGATATAACATCATGAACGGTTCTTCTATCTCGCATGATTGGGCTAAACTAAAGTAGGGGATAAAAAAATAACAAGAAAAAAAATCAAATAGAATTGAATAACCGTACAGGCATCTTTTGTTCATTGCATACGGCTCTGCAATGGAATTGACCCTTTCTTCTCTTCTATTCTATCGAAGAAAGAAATAGAATCCATCTAATCCAGATCGTTGAATGATCCATTTACCACCCTTCCTTTCATAGAAGTAAAAAAGAATACTATGATGGTTCTGTTACTTTATATATTTATCTCGTCTGTGATTTAGCAATCCCAAAGTTTCTTTTTGATACGATCAAATAAGTCAAAAATGATCTTTTTTTTTTTCATTTTTGTACTCTTTCTTTCATAGCATAAGTATCAGAAAGAGACTTCTGGTGTGGAAGAAAAATGGTTTGTGACGCTGAAATGTACTCCCGACACATAAGATCAAATCGGAAATAACCTTTATTTCATACTACTATCTCGATACAAAATCTCATGTTATGAAAAAACAATAATGGTTTGTTCATATCGAACCCGAAGTGCCATGCTATTATTACTTATAATTTTCTTTTATAATCAATGTGGCGAAGGCATAGTCTTCTTTTTTTTTCAATCAAATAAAAACTCATTGGCGCCAAGCGTGAGGGAATGCTAGACGTTTGGTAATTTCTCCTCCGACCAGAATAAAAGATCCCATTGACGCGGCTAATCCCATGCATATCGTATGCACATCAGGTGACACAAATTGCATAGTATCATAAATGGCTATTCCTGGTATTACCCATCCGCCGGGAGAGTTTATAAACAAATAAAGATCCCTAGTACCATCTTCTATACTGAGATATACCATGAGACCAACAAGTTGATTCGAGATCTCGCTATCAACCTCTTGGCCTAAAAAAAGTAATCTTTCTCGATAAAGTCGGTTGATTAGGACAAAATTGCATCCCTTAGGAACCGTACGTGCACCTTTGGATACATACGGTTCAAAAAAAATTGTGAAAAAGAAAAAAAAGAATCAATGTGTCGATTCCAGCTTTATTTCTTTTTTTTATGTAACAGGTTTTCTTAATGAAAGGTCTTCTATTAAAAAAAACGAGATGAGTTTAGGCTCCCTTCCCTCTAAAAAAAAAAAGAGATTACTGAACTTATTAAACTAACCTATCATTGATGTATTGTTTCATCGATATTAAAATCACGATGTCATTGTCTTGTTCCTGAATGGGTCCTTTCAATTCTTTTAGGTTCATGGTCTACTCCGGGAAAAGATCTGTCCGAATTCTATTTGCACATATAGGACAAATGGTCTCAGTACCATTTTTTTGTTATGACTTCTTTTTTTTGTTAATTTTGTGTCTTGCTTTCCCAAAACTATTTGATGTATTCATCATACTATTCCGTTGGTCGGCAATTTGGGATCACTACTATCACTACTATAGTAATAGTAGGTATAAAGTAATAGTAGGTATAAGAATCATTTATGATACAAGTGGTAATCATACATATATTATATTAACAATTTGTTATCGATTTGGTATTTTCTGAACGGAGCCTGGATACTTTATTTTATCAGTCCAAGTAAACCATAAATTCTTCTAAATTGATAATATTGATCCCCAATATAAAATAAATTGATCTAATTGCACTTCACGCTCCGAATGATTGATTGATGCCTCACTCAATACAATATCTCTTGGGCGAAACAGAGGATATCTCGATCAGGGGAGAGAACGGGTAAATCCCATATGACCCAATATGTCTGACAAGTCGCACTATACGTCAACCCAAACCGCATCTTCCTCTCCAGGACTCCGAAAAGGTACTTTTGGAACACCAATGGGCATTAAATTAAAGAAAAAAATTTAGTACTATACTTCACTTTAATATGGAAACGTAACAATCAATGGTTTATTGTCTTCATCCCTTTTTTCTCTTTATTCTATTTGATACATAGATTGGAAAGTTTATAGAGTAAGACAGAATGAATAAAGAAAAAATTTGAACGAAGAAATCGATCGTTCGAATGATAAACAAGTATCTATCCATTCGTTCCCCAAAAATGGGACCAATCCTCCCATTGCGTATTGGTACTTATCGGGTATAGAATAGATCTGCTTCTCTTTGTTCTTACGAACAAAATTGTTCCGTTATTTTCACGTTATTTTCAATGGAATGGAATAAATATTAATCCTTTCTGATACGGAATCTACTGAAAAGTTAGGTACATGGTTAGTATATATAGTCTTTTCCAATGCGATAAAATAAAGTGGCATAGTGTCTATTTTTCTTTGATAAAGAGGTATTTCCATGGGTTTACCTTGGTATCGTGTTCATACTGTCGTATTGAATGATCCCGGTCGATTGCTTTCTGTTCATATAATGCATACAGCTCTAGTTTCTGGTTGGGCTGGTTCGATGGCTTTATATGAATTAGCGGTTTTTGATCCCTCTGATCCCGTTCTTGATCCGATGTGGAGACAAGGTATGTTCGTTATACCCTTCATGACTCGTTTAGGAATAACCAATTCGTGGGGCGGTTGGAGTATTTCAGGAGGAACTATAACAAATCCGGGTATTTGGAGTTATGAAGGTGTGGCAGGGGCACACATAGTGTTTTCCGGTTTGTGCTTCTTGGCAGCTATCTGGCATTGGGTATATTGGGACCTAGAAATATTCTGTGATGAACGTACGGGAAAACCTTCTTTGGATTTGCCCAAGATCTTTGGAATTCATTTATTTCTCTCAGGGGTAGCTTGCTTTGGCTTTGGCGCATTTCATGTAACAGGTTTGTATGGTCCTGGAATATGGGTGTCCGATCCTTATGGACTAACTGGAAAAGTACAATCTGTAAATCCAGCGTGGGGCGCGGAAGGTTTTGATCCTTTTGTTCCGGGAGGAATAGCCTCTCATCATATTGCAGCGGGTACATTGGGCATATTAGCAGGCCTATTCCATCTTAGTGTTCGTCCGCCTCAACGTCTATACAAAGGATTACGTATGGGCAATATTGAAACTGTACTTTCCAGTAGTATCGCTGCTGTTTTTTTTGCAGCTTTTGTTGTTGCTGGAACTATGTGGTATGGTTCAGCAACTACCCCAATCGAATTATTTGGTCCTACTCGTTATCAGTGGGATCAGGGATACTTTCAGCAAGAAATATATCGAAGAGTTAGTGCCGGGCTAGCCGAAAATCTTAGTTTATCGGAAGCTTGGTCTAAAATTCCCGAAAAATTAGCTTTTTATGATTATATTGGTAATAATCCGGCAAAGGGGGGATTATTCAGAGCAGGCTCAATGGACAATGGGGATGGAATTGCTGTTGGATGGTTAGGACACCCCGTCTTTAGAGATAAAGAAGGGCGCGAGCTTTTTGTACGTCGTATGCCTACTTTTTTTGAAACATTTCCGGTAGTTTTGGTAGATGAAGACGGAATTGTGAGAGCTGATGTTCCTTTTAGAAGGGCAGAATCAAAGTATAGTGTTGAACAAGTAGGTGTTACTGTTGAGTTCTATGGTGGCGAACTTAATGGAGTAAGTTATTCTGATCCTGCTACTGTGAAAAAATATGCTAGACGTGCCCAATTAGGTGAAATTTTTGAATTAGATCGGGCTACTTTGAAATCCGATGGTGTTTTTCGTAGCAGTCCAAGGGGTTGGTTCACTTTTGGGCATGCTACGTTTGCTTTGCTCTTCTTTTTCGGACACATTTGGCATGGCGCTAGAACCTTGTTCAGAGATGTTTTTGCTGGTATTGATCCAGATTTGGATGCTCAAGTGGAATTTGGAGCATTCCAAAAACTTGGAGATCCAACTACAAGGAGACAAGTAGTCTGATACGACATTGTTGTGGTATCTTTCGCCTCTATTTTTTTTTTATTTGACATTGGGTATCAGAGAAATCTTGACTTGAATCACTATCTTTTCTTTGACTTTTTTTCTTTCTTTATATGATATGATAAATGATCCCAAATGAATAGGTGTGGAAGCTATAATTGTAAACCACGATCGAATCCATGGAAGCATTGGTTTATACATTCCTTTTAGTCTCGACTTTAGGGATAATTTTTTTCGCTATCTTTTTTCGAGAACCACCTAAGGTTCCGACTAAAAAAATGAAATAACCTTTCGAAATAATTTAATTGAAGTAATGAGCCTCCCATATTGGGAGGCTCATTACTTCAACTAGTCCCCGTGTTCTTCGAATGGATCTCTTAGTTGTTGAGAGGGTTGCCCAAAAGCGGTATATAAGGCGTACCCAGTAAAGCTTACAAGTAAACCGGATATGGAGATGGCGACTAGGGTTGCTGTTTCCATTTTTAGATAATTTCAAGATCACAATGGATCTACGATAAGATCGTTTATTTACAACTACAACGGAATAGTATACAAAGTCAACAGATCTCAACCAATCATTAAATAGGATTTATGGCTACACAAACCGTTGAGGATAGTTCTAGATCTGGGCCAAGACGAACTACTGTAGGGGATTTATTGAAACCATTGAATTCGGAATATGGTAAAGTAGCTCCGGGATGGGGGACTACACCACTTATGGGGGTCGCAATGGCTCTATTTGCGATATTCCTATCTATTATTTTGGAAATTTATAATTCTTCCGTTTTACTGGATGGAATTTCAATGAGTTAGGTTTATAAGAACTATGAAGTCCTAGTCTTTCAATCAAAGAAAAAATTACTTTAGACTTGGATTTCTAGACCATTCTATTCTGGTAGTTCGACCGTGGAATTTATTTGTTTCGGTATTTCCGGAATATGAGTGTGTGACTTGTTATAATTGATCCTATTGATAATACATAGAATGGACCTGTTATCTCTATCAAGATGATTCTACCTCGTCGGATATTTATTCTAGTATCTGGAGCACGGAATAT